AGCGCTATAGCTTGTTTCCAATACTCAGCAGCTTGATCGGACCAAGCCTCTGCAATTTCAGAATCCCCCTGTCGAACGGCCTGTTCTCCTCGGTCGGAATGGGTGGGTCAATTCCCTTCCTTCGAACCGTACTTGAGAGTTTCCTACCTCATACGGCTCGGCAATCCATTATGTTTTTGTGTCCCATCTTAATCCAACCATCTAGAATGAATCGGATTTTTCGTAAATCTATCCCATTTTTCTCGGGTTAACCATAAGAGATTTATTCATTTTTATTTAGATTCGTATGAGTTTCAAACTTGAATTTTGATTACTAATAAGTTTTCTCTTTTCTCCCACCTTCAGAAGAATGAAACATAGACACCCCCCGCGATCGATCGAATTTTCTGAAAGGTAACTATCTTGGTTTCATAGAGAAATTCATATAGAATATTTGAAAAAGACTTTCTTTCCGCCCTAAGAAAGGACTGACTCTCTTTGGGATCTGATGCTACACCGCTGCTTAATATCTTAGTGGATCGACTCTATCACATAAGTTGATTCCTAATTTTTGTCTCATATCATGACATAAGTAAGCAGTTCTTATTGTATCGGCCCAAAACCTCGCTAATTGATCTTTACGGTGCTTCCTCTAACAATTAGATCTTTTATCCATAGAATTCTAAAGTATTATGGGCATATCCATTTCTTCATAATTTCGGCTTATATGAAGTCTCCTTCTTTGCTACAGCTGATAAAAATCGTTGTTTTGTACGATATATATGTAGAAAGCCCCCTTTTTTATAGTCTTTCTATTTACTATCCGATTTGCTCCTTTTTTCCTCTTTCTATAGTGAAGATAGTCGCACGTAATGACAGATCACGGCCATATTATTAAAAGCTTGTGGTAAGAAGGGGTTTCGTTCCAGTGCCCGGAAATAATATTCCAAAGCTTTCGTATGTTCTCCGTTGCTTGTGTGGATAAGGCCTATGTTATAGAGTATATAACTTCGATCATAGGGATCCATTTCTAGTCGCGTAGCTTCATAATAATTTTGTAAAGCTTCCGCATAATTTCCTTCGGATTGAGCGGACATCCGTTACGGTCGTTCATTCTATTCAAAGAATCCCCGTTCCAGAACCGTACATGAGATTTTCACCTCATACGGCTCCTCCCTTCTGTGCATAATGATAATAATCCATGGAATCAAAATGAAATATTCTCACGATAAACTGAGAGGGGCTAGCGTTTTTACCATAAATCTCTAGCCAACCCTCCTGCAAGAGGTCGTTTCTTAACACCAAGCGCGTTGGTGCTATATAGAAAAGGTAACTCCAACAATTTCTTTGTCCTCAACGACCCCTATTTCCAGGAATTAGTCACTTCAACGCTCTTCGATGGTTATATGGGTATCCAAAGTACGAACGAGATGGATGTTTGTTGTCCCAACCACTCTGGATAATCCCGATAAGGAAAGGGGTTCATTTCTAACAAAGTTTTCGTGTTGTTGATTCCGAAGGGTAGTGCTTCTTCCCCTATGCTGCCTATTGGTACTAGTGGAATGGGACTGTAATACAGAAGAACCCATAGGTGTAACCTTTCGCTTAAAACTCGAATCAAAAATGGAAGCGTCTGAGGCTGCATCAACCGAGGATACACGACAGAAGGAATTGTTCTCTTTGATGAAAACTTCACCTTCAACAAGCGTAGGTTATTTCAATAATATTTTTTTCTTTCTATCCCGAATCCTGTGCCTTTATCGTAAGACTGAAAACGATCACGAAAGAAAAAAAGCAAAGCGCACCATCTCTGTAATAGGTAAATGCCACTTTTTCTCCTGAAGTTGTCGGAATTATTCGTAATAAAATATTGGCTATAATTGAAAAGGTCTTATCAATAAAATTTCCATTTATCCGCGATCTAGGCATAGTTAACGCTCCACTCGATAATTCTTCGCATTACCTCTCGCGGGAAAAGAATCCCACAAAAAAGGAATTGTACAGTACGAAATAACATAAAAAAGGAATAACCATCCACTTTGTGATCATAGCGCGTATACACTATACAATCGAAATTCAACCCGGTATGATTCCGGAATTTGTAATAGATCCATGCGGTAAGGAGTTGTTGTTGAGAAACCGTTGTATATAAATAGAACCACGATCGAATTTCATAGTCTAAAATAGGAATTCATCCGCGGATTCCGATTCATTCCAATTCAAATTCATTGGTTTAATCCGGTAGAAATATCAGAAAAAAACGACTTCTTGACAAATATATCTATTCCTGTTTGTTTTGCACGGCTTTTCACAAGAAGAAATCCATTTTTTTATCCCCCGGAGGAAAATCTTTCTTTGATGAAAAAAAAAGTGTTCTCTTTTTTTTTTTATATTCTCTATTTCATTTCTATCTTGTCATTTTTATAATGAATCGGGCATACCTATACTGCAATACTCCAAATGGCTCGCTATTCACTCGGTTTCTGGTTCATAATCATAAGATTCTGTAGGAGAGATGGCCGAGTGGTTCAAGGCGTAGCATTGGAACTGCTATGTAGGCTTTTGTTTACCGAGGGTTCGAATCCCTCTCTTTCCGCACCTTCACCCAATTCACGAACATTACTGACTGCAACGTATCAAATCAAATAAGAACAATAGATACCATTATTCTATTCCAATAGTTAGAACTTGTATATTCTATACTTGACTTGCGGCGGTACATAAAATATTGGAAAGAGTCGTCAAGGCATGAAAATATTCCCTCGATCCATTTTTGATACAGGAATGGTAGAAAAATCCAGAGCAAGCCCCCTTTCTTTACTTTACCTTAACCTTAGGTCGATTTACTTCGCCAAAAGGGAGGCTCTATTCTCTGAACCCGTGTTTTTTTCTTATTTTAGGTAGGTTCAAGTTTGGCGGGAATAATATTCTACGACTAGCAACTCATTTATTTTCAAACCAACCCACTGACTATCTATTATTTGATTGACTGATCCTTTATATTGGGATGAGTGAAGGGTCAAATGTGGTGGCAGTTCCTTGTGGGGGAATGAATCAAGATAATTTTGAATCAGAGCCCTAGATTTTTGTTCATCCCTTGTAGTAATAATATCTCGAGGTTTGCATCGATAACTTGGTATATCTACTATACGACCATTAACTAAAATATGCCTATGATTAACTAATTGTCGGGCTCCAGGAATGGTCGAAGCCATACCTAATCGAAAAAGTATGTTATCTAAACGCATTTCAAGTAATTGTAGTAAAACCTGACCCGTTGGTCCTTTGGCTTTTCCCGCGATATGAACGTATTTAAGTAATTGTCTCTCTGTCAAACCATAATGAAACCGCAGTTTTTGTTTTTCTTCTAGACGAATACGATATTGAGAGCTTTTCCCGGAGCGCGGTTGGTTTCTGCGATCACTTCTGGGTGATGTCGGCTCTTTACTAGTTAGTCCTGGTAAAACACCCAGACGGCGTATTTTTTTGAAACGAGGCCCTCGGTAACGAGACATAAAGACTCCTTCTTTTTTTTTTATGTAAAAACGATTTTACAGAATAAACCTAAATTAAGACTGAACTAAACGATAAACGAAGCGAAATCTACTGTAGTACTAGTACTGTATTACAAAGAAGAATGAGATGAATTGTATCAATATAATAGAATATTCAGACTCTTTTTTTATTTGTATAGATTATTCGGTATACTTTTTTGATTTGTTCGTTAGAGATCTAATTGCTCCAATCCATTTTTGATTCATAGTTGGAAGCTCTTAAGCCATAACAGCGATCCTTGGAGAAGGGGGAAGAAGTCTTTTCAATATTCCTTGATTTCAAGGAGACTCTAATTATATTAATATATTATGTTTATGTAAAAAAAAAAAAAGAACAAAGAGAGAAAAGCCGGCTATCGGAATCGAACCGATGACCATCGCATTACAAATGCGATGCTCTAACCTCTGAGCTAAGCGGGCTCACATAAAAGAAATTATGCAGTGCATAGGACTTTCGTTTTAGTAAACTACTAGAATTTTAGCTTAGTCTTAACTATTGCATATTATTAATATATGGATACGAATACTATTGTGTATAGTAATACGTAACATATTCTATTATTAGAATCGATAAGATTCTATATTATAGATAAAAAATGAAAAGATAATAAATGAAATAGATTCGAATGTATATTCTAGTGGATTAACTCGATTATACCGGGGTGGCCCTAAGGAAAAGATAAGGATCCAATTCAGATTATATCTAATTCCTCTGGTTTCATTCGGAAAGGTAGGGGATAAGGCGAAAAAAAAAAAAAGAATGGATCCTTCGAGTATTCCAAATCCCAACGTAAAAATTAGAGTGAGAGAGGTATATCTATGTGGTATATATCCATCCATATGGAATTGCGGATACATCAATGATAGAATCCTTTTGATTGGACTAAATACAAATACGGGTCCTCTGATATAGGAAAGAAAATAGGCAGGAAATCAAAAAACTTTTATATAGAAATGCGTATCTTATAGCTATTAAACGTAAACGGATCGAAAATAAATGAACAAAAAAAAGAAGGGATCCCAACGAGATTCTAGTCTCAAAACAAAAAAAGAGAGAGGGGATATGGCGAAATTGGTAGACGCTACGGACTTGATTGGGTTGAGCCTTAATTATGGAAACATACTAAGTGATAACTTTCAAATTCAGAGAAACCCTGGAAGTAAAAATGGGCAATCCTGAGCCAAATCCTGGTTTCAGAAAACAAAAAAGGGGTTCAAAAAGCAAGAATACAAAAAGAAAAGGATAGGTGCAGAGACTCAATGGAAGCTGTTCTAACGAATAGAGTTGACTGCTTTGATCGAGGAATGAATCCTTCTAGTTTTAAAACTCCAGAAAGGATAAACCCATATACGTACATATACGTAATAAAATACCAAAGATTAATCCGAATCTTTCTTTTTTATTTTCTATATATGTTAGATGCAAAATGGAAGACTTCTTGCGAATCGACTCCAAGTTTAAGCAAG